AATCTTCTTCATAGCATTATCCGTTATAAATGAATTTTCTAGCATTTGGGTCCGTACCACTGAAAGATTTATTCGCATACTTGAAAGATAGCCCAAAAAGCCGAGGGAACGCTTGCATAATTTGTTTATATACATCCTTCCTGGTTGAGACCACACATAAAAATGATATTGCCATAAATGGACAAAGAAATATTTCCATTTATTTATCACAAGAGGCGTATCCTTTAAAGCCAGAATTGATTTTCCTTGATATCTAACATAATGCATGAAGAGATCCTGGAGAAACCATAGGCTAGTCGGAAAATCATTAGCAAAGACGTCTTCTACGGGAGGCTTTATTTTTCCATAGAAATATATTCGCTCAAAAAAGACACCGGAAGCTGTTAATCGTAAATGAGAAGATTTGTTGCGTAGAAAAAGTAAGATGGATTCGTATTCACAAACATGAGAATTATACAGGAACAAGAAAAATCTTGGATTACTTTTTGAAAAAATAGAAATCGATTTTTTTAGAAATTTATATTTATGTGGAATAATAAGACTATTCCAATTATAATTATAATACTCGTGAAGAAAAAGCCCTAATAAATACAAAGAGGAGGCGTCTTTTACCCAGTAGCGAAGGGTTTGAACTAAGATTTCCAGATGAATCGGGTAGGGTATTAGTACATCTGATACATAATTTAAACGTGTAAATTTGTCCTCTAAAAAAGGAAATATTGAATGAATTGATCGTAAATTATAATACTTTACGATTTCTGCACCCGTTAAAGAAGATACTAATCGTGGGGAAAATGGAATTTCCACAACAACTGCAAACCCCTCTGATATCATTTGAGAATACAAATTTTTATTGAACCCAAAAATTTTATTTTGGTTAGAATCATTAGAGGAAATAATCAAATGATTCTGTTGATACATTCGAGTAATTAAACGTTTTACAATCAGTAAACTATATTGACTGTCATAACCCACATTTTCCAACAAATTTGATCTATTTAAACCATGATCACGAGCAAATGCATAAATGTACTCCCGAAAGATAAGTGGGTATAGAAGGTCATGTTTCCAAGATCTATCTAGTTCTAAATATCCTTGAAATTCTGCCATTTGAATTAGATTTGAGCCGAAAATACGATGGGATGTATTGGGTTATCAAATGATACCTAGTACGATAGAGTTAAAACAAGGTATTATTTTAATAAATGATTAAAGAATAAAAAAAAAAATAATAATAATAAAAATGGATACCTCGTAAAAAGGTACGACTCATCAACAGACTCTCTGTCCTCACTTTTTTCACCCAATTGGTTTATGTTTATTCTCGGATAAACAGATGGTTAGAAATCCTTTATTTTTGCAATCCAATCGCTCTTTTGATTTTGAAAAAAAAAAATTTCTTTATCAATATACTGCCTTCTTCATACACATTTATCTCCGCCACATAATAGAGATAACTAATAGTTAGGATTCATAAAAAATCGATAATACACTCATGGGAAAAGCCTTTCCCGCGTCAAGCACTAATATAGTTTTAACGTCTAATTAGATCAGGTAATCATTCAAAAATTAAGAACAGGAGCTCGTTACTTTATATTTTCTTTCCTATAATTGGAACCTATAGCTATAGTTAGGTTCTATCCATTTATTTACTGGACCCAACTTTCAATTTAGTTTGAATTTCTTTGCTTTTTAAAATTTTTTAATTGATTTTATTTTGTTCCAAGCCAAGAATTCAAACAATTTAAACAGGGGTTTGGCCCTATTCCTAAAGAATGAAATATTCTTAGAATTCTCTATTGATACGACATGCTGCTTTTTCCAGTCATTCCTTTCAGGATCAGTCGCGGTCTTCCAAACTCTACCGATGGTATAGACGAATCCATTGCTTCATACAAATGTGTAAAAGATGCTAGCCGCACTTAAAAGCCGAGTACTCTACCGTTGAGTTAGCAACCCGAACTAAAATAATTAGAATGTATAGATATAATCGAAATCCCAATAAATAAAGAGATTGAATTGTACGGCGCAATCAATTCATTTAAAAAAATAAAAAAATAAAATAGATTTATTTATTGAATTATAGAATATTGATTTAGAATGAACGATTCAGAAATATAAATAATCAAAAACTATTTGTCGACCAACTCTTGTCTTTTATGTTATCCATTATTATATTTTAATCATTAAAAAAAAAAAAGACTTACAACACATCCAATGAACCCTTTATTTGTTTATTTGAATGAAATAAAATCGATAGGACGGAGATAAATAGATTCATTTATCCACGCTCAGATTATATTTATTCGATACACTGTTGTCAATATGAATGTAAATGTTGAGATAAAAAATACAATAGAAAAATAGACAAAAAAAAATAATAATAAATTGAAAAATTGAATTGAAATTAAAACTTCAATTTATTAAAATCAAAAACAAAAACTAAGGATTTATGTTGGATTGGCACTACATATATAATTTACATATAGACAAAAGGGTGTAGACGGACGAATAAATTAAACAAATGAAGTATAAAAACTCCAGGTTTATTCAATTAATATCAATCAATATAAGTAAATAAAGGAAAGATTAACCCTTTGCTTTTTTTCTCCTACATAATGTCGTCTTTTATCACGATAAAAGTCTATTTCCATGTCAATGGGCGTTTTTCAGTGGAATTCTATGAAGAAATAAAAAAAGCAAAGAAAAGATTATCCAAAACTCTATACAAATCATTCACACTCTCTTTAATTTATATATATTTCGTTAATTGAATTTTGGTTGGTGATTAAGGCGAAGTTCCATAAAAACACCCGCCTTCTTTGAAATATCATGAACAGTTCCTGTAGGCTGAGCCCCTTTTTCAAGGAAATATAGAATAACAGGAACATTTAAATAGGTTTGATTCTTTATCGGATCATAAAAACCCACTTTCCGAAGAGCTCTTCCTTCTCTTCGGGATCGAACATCAATTGCAACGATTCGATAAATGGCTCAGTGGGATAGATGTAGATAACCCCCCCGAGAAACGTATAAGAGGTTTTCTCCTCGTACGGCTCAAGAAAATTCAAGTTATGCTGATGTATAAAATTCTAATGTCAAATATATTCCTAAAATCATCAAATCAATTAGACCAAGAATTTTCTTTCTTTATCATCATATGATTTAAATACTTGTTTCTTATTCTTTCCCCAACCACAAAATTTATTCGTATTTGTAATTTGCACTCTCATAACTCAAGTCGGATAATTCCCAAAGGAAACCCTTTATACGCATTTCGTTTATTGAGCGGTCTCTAATCCCCTTTCTTTTTGTCTGTCTCCTTTCGAATCTATTTTGATTGTTCATAGTTCTGTTCTCGTTGTTGAGACAATTGAAAACGGTATTTCCTTGTTCTAGGATCCTTTATCTTTCTTTGCCTTGAATCATTGGGTTTAGACATTACTTCGGTGATCTTTAATCGTTTCAGTTTCAATCAAAATGGCAGCAACATACCATTTGTTGTGATTTCTTTCGATCAACGAATCATATGAATGGTTGATTCCTGTGTAAAACACTTTTGATTTGATCGAAAATGTTTTGCAAATTCCAAAAAATTTTACTTTTGAATTTGAAACTTTCTTAGAATTGGATCCTTTCGATTTCTATATCGAAAATATACTTAACAAAGTGATCCCAATTTATTAATTGATACTAACCCTAGATTCTTACCCTCCGATAAACGAATCAATACGTTCTGCTCGAGCTCCATCCTGTACTGTACGATACAGTTTACCCCCCCCCCAAAAAAAAAAAATGAGAGTTATGGTGGAACAGAACAAACGATGTCGAGCCAAAAGCACTTTCATTCCTATATAATATAAAAATGGTGGGTGTAAGAATCCACAGCGGATCGTGTCCTTCAAGTCGCACGTTGCTTTCTACCACATCGTTTTAAACGAAGTTTTACCATAACATTCCTTTAGTTTGGAACCAGTATGTAATTAATTCCATTATGGAATTATGAATAGTCATTGGTTCGGTCGGTACCTAGTAATCTATATTTTATTTTTTCCTTCTATTCTATCTTCTATATTTATATTAAATAGAATTTCTGACAACGTCGCAGAAAAAATAAAAATTAACCCCGGATACATATCGTTATAAATATAAAAATTTATACAAAATAAAAATTGATAATATTTTAAAATTAAAATAAAAAAAAAACTAAATAATATAATATAAAATATAAATATATAAATAAAAAATATATTTAATAATTATAAATAAAAATAACATGACTAAAATTCAAATAAATAAGTTCTTTTTGAATCTGCATCTTCAAATAACTTGATAGTGATAAGATAAATTCAACAATTTCACACTTCTTCGAGTACTAACAACTCATAAGAAATCATCAATTTCAGAGATAGATCACAAATAGATTCTATTCCATCTATGTCTTATTTGAACTCGATTAAATTTGTGAAAAAGATATGATTCAGAGAAAGCTCATTACGAACAAAACTTTTTCAATATTATACTCTTAAATATAAATACAAGGTTGTTCAAAAAAGTAACCTTTATTTTATTCTGATTTATTCTGATAAAATATAAACCACCTATCATAATATATATATGTCATATATATTATATGATATATATGGGTTAAAGCTGCGATAATATCCTACTGTATTGGGTGTGTGGACAGATACGCTCTGGGACGGAAGGATTCGAACCTCCGAATACCGGGACCAAAACCCGTTGCCTTACCACTTGGCCACGCCCCATTTTAACATTTTAAATTTATATTTAATACTAATAAACACTAATATTGGCACTGGTTGTTCGTCAACTTCAGTCTAAATATCTATCAAATATATTAGCTTATTGATAGAATTTTTATACGTGTAGATATAGAATTAAACTGATGAATTTATTGATCATTACATCTAATTCAATTAAGATATTGTATGAAAGTATGATTTATCCTATTCACTTTTGATTTGAGAATTGAAGTTGAAGGATTTTTGATTGGTCAAGTTCAAATCAAAGAAGGGTTTTTGTTATATCGAAGTTATTTTTATTCATTTACCCTTCTCTAAATAACTCAACTTATTAATAACTCAATCAAAATAAATATAATAACCCTCAAGAACAAAATGTTTGTTATGCTTAATATATTAAGTTTGATCTGGATCTGTCTTAATTCTGCCCTTTATTCAAGTAGTTTTTTCGTCGCCAAATTGCCCGAGGCCTACGCTTTTTTAAATCCAATCGTAGATGTTATGCCAGTAATACCTGTGCTATTTTTTCTATTAGCTTTTGTTTGGCAAGCTGCTGTAAGTTTTCGATGATTTTTTTAATTTAATACGATTTTAAAGAATACTGCCCTGGACAAATTTATGATTTATTCAAAAAAAATTCTAACAATCGATAAGATCAGATAAGTCTTACAGTAGCAACGCTCGATTCAAATATTTAAATTCTGGTATAGCTGTGATAAGTTGGGAACACCACATTTCACTTCCTTATTCTGACCTTTTTCCATTGGAAGACCTCTTGGAGTTGTCCACAATGTCTAATTGTGGGTATAAAAGAAAATTTTTGGTGATTAAAAACTCCACTTTTTTTAAAATTTATTAAAAATGGAGTTTTTGAAAATTCTTTTATTTTTCTAATCTGAAAAGAACTTTAGTTTATTTCTTGGTTTGGTGGCAAAATAAAAATATAAAATTATAGTAGGGTATGCAATCTAAAATACAAATATACAATATACAAATGGGGAATCTACTCTCTTTTTTCTAAAAAAATAATCTTGGAGATTCTGTAATGCTTACTCTAAAACTATTTGTTTACACGATAGTGATATTCTTTGTCTCTTTATTCATCTTCGGATTCCTATCTAATGATCCGGGGCGTAATCCTGGACGTGAAGAATAAAATAAAAAAGAAATAAGGTTTTTTTGTTTTTCTTGCTCGATTTTTATTTTTAAATGTTCTTTAGTAAGATTTTAGATATTTCACATTTTTAACTATTAAAATAACTAAAAAAAAAAAGAACTCGCGAAACATTCGAAAGGAAATAAAAAATTATCGATGAAAATGGAAAGAGAGGGATTCGAACCCTCGGTACGAAAAACTCGTACAACGGATTAGCAATCCGACGCTTTAGTCCACTCAGCCATCTCTCCCAATTGACAAAGGATAATTACTATGTTACATAAGTCAAAATAAGGCTTGAAAAAAGACTTTTATTTAGTTTATTTATATTTTTTTAATATAAGAAAAAAGAAAACTAAAAAATAAAAAAAAAAAGCCCTCTTTGATTTTTTCCAAAAAAACCTTTTCTTTCCCCGGCTTGGCCTGGTCAGTACCAGGCTGGGCCGGGCCTCTTTTGTTCCAACCAATCAAATTAAAATAATTTTTTTTTTTTAATTTGAAAACACAAAAGCTTATTATTGATATTGAAACTATCATATCATAAGAGGGGCTATTTTAGTTCGAGTCATAATCCAAACGTCATTTTCTATCTTCATTTTTTTTTAGCTTTATATTTAATATTTATTTTATTTAATAAAAAATAAATATAAATTTTTGTAAAGTCCATTTAAATAAGATACGAAAACAAGGGAACTATGAATTCTTGAACAATGCATTTTTATGTTACGGCTTAAATAGTTTTGTCAAGCCATATTCGACAAAAACCTCCAAGCAAAAGATTTGGTATTTAGTTATTGAAATGAGTCCTCGTTTCCTAATCTCATTACGTACTCTCGTTAACGCTCTTATTTTCATGATTCTTTTTTGATCCTATCTTTTGATTACGAAAAAATTTCTTGTTCGACAAAAAGTCGATTTATACACAATAATCGGATTGTAGCGGGTATAGTTTAGTGGTAAAAGTGTGATTCGTTCGATTAACCCCTTAATAGTTAAGGGGTCCCTTGAGTTGATTAATATCCCATTACGATCAAAAACTTTATCTCGTAAAAAGGATTTACTCCTTTACCTCTCAATGAAAAATTCGAGGAAGAATATAAACTCTCGTGATTTGTATCCAAGAGTCAATTAGAAATTGAAAAATTGGATTATGAAATAACGAAACATAATTTTTTTTAATTGGATCAATACTTCCAATTGAATGAGTATGAGTAAGGAATCCATGGATAAAGATAGAAAATTTATTTCTAATCGTAACTAAATCTTCAATTTTTATTTTTTTTTTGTATTTTGTATAAATTGAAGCAAAATAGCTATTAAACAATGACTTTGGTTTACTAAAGACATCGACAAATCTTTTAGCTCGATGGAAACAAAATGCTTTTCCTAAGGATTCTATTAAAATAGAAATAGAGAACGAAGTAACTAGAAAGAGTGTTAGAATCCCCTCTTTTCTATAAGGATCATCTAGAAAGCGGGTCCTTTTGAATGCATTCAGACAGAAAAGCTGACATAGATGTTATGGGTAGAATTTTTTGAATTTTGTTCATATCTTACATTTGAAAATTTATCCATCTT